ATTTTATATCCCGTAGGTTCAGACTAGAGATCAAGCCAGGGGAGGGCTCCTTCTACCCACCCTGTATATTGTCTTTTTAGTTCCATGTTGCAATAGAAACGTATTATTTTATTATAGGATAGAGATTATACGAGAATGAATTCTGCATTTTATAGGAAGAAAAGAAACAACTATTTATCTTGTTATTGATAATTTGTACATGACATGAGAGAAACCTGTCTTTCTATTTTAAATTGAGGAAAAGATTCGATCATAATATATATCGAAGTGGATACCCCGGATTCTCCAAAAATAAGAATCATTTCTTTCAATACTCACCCGTTGTTAGTTAACAATCCTAATGATTGGATCCATATGCTTCATTTTGATAGGAAATAAAAAAAAATAGTAAAATGATTCTTTATCGAATGACTATTCATCTATTGTATTTTCATCAAATAGGGGGCGGGAAGACTCTATGGAAAAATGGTGGTTCAATTTGATGTTGATTAACGAATTGATGTTGTTTAACGAAAAGCTAGAACATAGGTGTGGGCTGAATAAATCAATATATAGTTCTGATGCTATTGGACATACCAGTGGAAGTGAAGAGCCTATTAAAACGGATACGGGGAAAAACATTCCCCATTGGAGTAATAGTAGCAGTTATACTTTCCGTAATGTTGATTATTTATTTGATATCAGGAATATTTGGAGTTTTATCTCGGACGACACTTTTTTAGTTAGGGATAGTAATGGTGACAGTTATTCTGTATATTTTGATATTGAAAATCAGATTTTTGAGATTGACAATGGTAGTTCTTTTCTGAGTGAACTAGAAAGTGTTTTTTCTAATTATTTGAATAGTGGGTCTAATAGTAATAATCACTACAATTATCATTACATGTATGATACTCAATCTAGTTGGACTAATCACATTAATAGTTGCATTGATAGTTATCTTCGTTTTGAAGTCAGTATTAATAGTTCTATTTCAGGTGGTACCGACAATTCTAGTGACAGTTATATTTATAGTTTCATTTGTACGGAAAGTGTAAGTGGTAGTGAAAGCGGGAGTTCTAGTACTAGTATAAGAACGAATAGTAATGACAATGACAGTGATTTCAATATAAATCAAAAATACAGACATTTATGGGTTCAATGCGAAAATTGTTATGGATTAAATTATAAAAAATTTTTTAAGTCAAAAATGAATATTTGTGAACAGTGTGGATATCATTTGAAAATGAGCAGTTCAGATAGAATTGAACTTTCGATTGATCCGGGCACTTGGGATCCTATGGATGAAGATATGGTCTCTATGGACCCCATCGAATTTCATTCAGAGGAAGAACCTTATAGAGATCGTATCGATTCTTATCAAAGAAAGACGGGTTTAACTGAAGCTGTTCAAACGGGCGTAGGTCAACTAAACGGTATTCCAATAGCAATTGGGGTTATGGATTTTGAGTTCATGGGGGGTAGTATGGGATCCGTAGTTGGCGAGAAAATCACCCGTTTGATCGAGTATGCGACTAATCGATCTCTACCTGTCATTATTGTGTGTGCTTCCGGAGGAGCACGTATGCAAGAAGGAAGTTTGAGCTTGATGCAAATGGCTAAAATCTCTTCTGTTTTACATAATTATCAATCAAATAAAAAGTTATTCTATGTCTCAATCCTTACATCTCCTACAACCGGTGGAGTAACAGCCAGTTTTGGTATGTTGGGAGATGTTATTATTGCTGAACCAAATGCCTACATTGCATTTGCGGGTAAAAGAGTAATTGAACAAACATTGAATAAGACAGTACCCGAGGGTTCACAATCAGCTGAGTATTTATTCCAGAAGGGCTTATTCGACTCAATCGTACCACGTAATCCTTTAAAAGGTGTTCTGAGTGAGCTATTTCAACTACACGGTTTCTTTCCCTTGAATCAAAATGAAGGAAATTGAAATTAAAGTAGAGCACTAAATTCAATTATTTGTAGCGAACAAGTATTTATATTTAGTTCATACTAATAAAAAAAACTCCTTATTAGAAAGAAGATAAGGATGGGAGAAGAATAATTAAAAAATTAATTTTGAAAATGAAATATGAATTAGGTACACTTCATTTAATTCGACATTCCTTGCACTTATAATAGATTTCATTAATATTACTTATAAATAGATATCTTTATGATAAGATATCTTTATAATAGGTATAAAGAAAGGGGCACCCGTTCTATGACAGATCTCAACTTACCCTCCATTTTTGTGCCCTTAGTGGGCCTAGTATTTCCGGCAATTGCAATGGCTTCTTTATTTCTTCATGTCCAAAAAAATAAGATTGTATAGATCCGACGGAACCAATTCTCATCAATTTATTTGAACATGGTATCATAACGGGATCATAATACATATATTTATTTAGTTTAATATGGTACGATATGTGGCTCTTTTCGAACACAAAGGAAAGAACTGTTTGTTATGCATACGGACACATGATATCCGCGTAAATGCATATATATGGATATAGCTGGTAAAAAATGAATGGATTGGCGAATATTTTAAATAAAAAGTCAACGTATATAACCAATTACTCCTGATGGTTTCCATCAAAATAGTGCTAGTTGATGAGAGTTACTTCGGGATCAATAGAAGTAAAGTCAAATTCATTTTGGTTATTCTCTCAATTCCAATCGAATGCAAGCGGATCTAGTATAGTATGAACTGGCAATCAGAACATATATGGATAGAACTTATAACGGGGTCTCGGAAAACAAGTAATTTTTGTTGGGCCTGTATCCTTTTTTTAGGTTCACTAGGGTTCTTAGTGGTTGGAACTTCCAGTTATCTTGGTAGGAATCTGATATCCGTATTTCCATCTCAGCAAATAATTTTTTTTCCACAAGGGATTGTGATGTCTTTTTATGGGATTGCAGGTCTATTCATTAGCTCCTATTTGTGGTGCACAATTTCGTGGAATGTAGGTAGTGGTTATGACCGCTTTGATAGAAAAGAAGGAATAGTATGTATTTTTCGTTGGGGATTTCCGGGAATAAATCGTCGCATTTTCCTTCGTTTCCTTATGAGAGATATACAATCCATTAGAATGGAGATTAAAGAGGGTCTTTATCCTCGTCGTGTCCTTTATATGGAAATCAGAGGCCAGGGAGCCATTCCATTGACTCGTACTGATGATAATTTGACTCCACGAGAAATTGAACAAAAAGCTGCTGAATCGGCCTATTTCTTGCGCGTACCAATTGAAGTATTTTGAAATGAACTGAAGAATAAATGTCTTCCCAGCATGAGAAAAGACACTTGTGAATTCCCCTTTTAAGACAACTGAAGTTTCCGCAGAATGTTCATTCGAGCGAAACATATTAGATTTTTTCCCGTTCCGTTGTCGAGGAGACCACATAGAATAAAACAAAAGCAGGAGAACGTATATGGAACAACAACTATAATCAAAAGCAATTTTTTGTAAACCAACTCCATTTTTTTATATTTTATACTAGTCATTTTATATTTTATACTAGTCAAAAGTATTATCTACTATAATTAGAATCTAATAAGTATGCTTCATCAAATATATCCGAACTTGGATTTTGTAATCGTAATATAGAATTTTTCTTTTTAGGTTCAAGAATTTTAATTAATACGTTATTTCCGGGCTTTGGTTATATGGTGATTCATTTCTAAATAATGAATTGATGCGAGGGGAGTTTTTTCGTCTCGAAATCCGACGAATATTCGTGACTTCCAGTGGGTTTTCGAGTATTCATCGAACGGATAATCAAATTTAGATGAAATTAGTTCGAATTTTCCCAATTGAGATATCTCCGGGAATTCTATATATATCTTAGCCGAAAAGGACCCTTATTCTATTTCTATATCTAGATCCAAGGACGAAATTTTAAGACAAAAATGGGAATAGATTTATAGGTTCGATACCTTGTTATAGAATTCGTGCTTCGGAGAAATATCAGATAGAATAGACGAATGAAGTAAATTCATTAACAATTCACATATACAAAATGAAAAAAAACACACACACACATTGACTTCCCTCCCATATCTCATATCTATAGTATTTTTGCCCTGGTGGGTCTCTCTCTCATTTAAGAAAAGTCTGGAACCTTGGATTACTAATTGGTGGAATATCCGGCAATCCGAAACTTTTTTGAATAATATTCAAGAGAAAAACGTTCTAGACAGATTCATAGAATTAGAAGAACTATTCCTGTTGGACGAAATGATAAAGGAGTACCCGGACACACATATACAAAAGCTTCGTATAGAAATACACAAGGAAACGATACAATTGATCAAAACACACAATGAGTATAATCTACATATCATTTTGCATTTCTCGACAAATATAATATGTTTCGCTATTCTAAGTGGTTATTTTATTCTGGGTAATGAAGAACTTAGAATTCTTAATTCTTGGGTTCAGGAATTTTTCTATAATTTAAGTGACACAATAAAAGCTTTTTCAATTCTTTTAGTTACTGATTTATGGATTGGATTTCACTCGACCCATGGTTGGGAACTTATAATTGGTTCGGTCTACAACGATTTTGGATTGGCTCATAATGATCAAATTATATCTGGTCTTGTTTCCACTTTTCCAGTTATTCTAGATACAATTGTGAAATATTGGATCTTCCATTATTTAAATCGTGTATCTCCTTCACTTGTAGTCATTTATCATTCAATGAATGAATGAGTTCTTCATTCATTGAATGATATGAATCAAATTAGAATGTTTCTTCGTGTATAAGGAAAGTATTTTCAATCTTACTGATTCTTTATACTTCTACCTGTTTACCTGGTCAAGTTATTCGTCCTATATTTGTACAATTATTTCAGTACAATGGCAGACTCGTGGATAGGGAACTATACTAGCTAGCTACCTTTCTAATTTATTGTAGAAATTCCGGGATCAACGATTGGACCATGCAAAATAGAAATACTTTTTCTTGGGTAAAGGAACAGATGACTCGATCCATTTCTGTATCGATTATGATATATGTAATAACTCGGGCATCTATTTCAAATGCATATCCCATTTTTGCGCAGCAGGGTTATGAAAATCCACGAGAAGCAACTGGACGAATTGTATGTGCCAATTGCCATTTAGCTAATAAGCCCGTGGATATTGAAGTTCCGCAAGCTGTGCTTCCTGATACTGTATTTGAAGCAGTTGTTCGAATCCCTTATGATATGCAACTGAAACAAGTTCTTGCTAATGGTAAAAAGGGGGCTTTGAATGTGGGGGCTGTTCTTATTTTACCCGAGGGATTCGAATTAGCCCCCACAGATCGTATTTCTCCCGAAATGAAAGAAAAGACGGGAAATCTAGCTTTTCAGAGTTATCGTCCTACTAAAAAAAATATTCTTGTGATAGGTCCTGTTCCCGGTCAGAAATATAGTGAAATTGTCTTTCCCATTCTCTCCCCCGACCCTGCTACGAAAAAAGACGTTCACTTCTTAAAATATCCCATATATGTAGGTGGGAATAGGGGAAGGGGTCAGATTTATCCGGATGGGAGCAAGAGTAACAATACAGTCTATAATGCGACATCAGCAGGAATAGTAAGTAGAATAGTACGTAAAGAAAAGGGGGGATATGAAATAACCATAGTTGATGCATCGGATGGACATCAAGGGGTTGATATTATACCTCCAGGACCAGAACTTCTTGTTTCAGAGGGTGAATCCATCAAGCTTGATCAACCATTAACAAGCAATCCTAATGTGGGAGGATTTGGTCAGGGAGATGCGGAAATAGTGCTTCAAGATCCATTACGCATCCAAGGCCTTTTGTTCTTCTTGGCATCCGTTATTTTGGCACAAATTTTTTTGGTTCTTAAAAAGAAACAGTTTGAAAAGGTTCAATTGTACGAAATGAATTTCTAGATCCATAGATTCTTTACCACGGAGCTGGTAAAAAGCGCCGAATTTTTGTATTTCCGATCGATACAATTCTACAATTCTGTATGATCAAAAAATTCTGTAAACCTTTTTGCTTGCTTTGTTTATACTGTTTTCGCAGGATGTCTTGAATTCATTACTTGTATCCATCCCATTCCTAGTAATAGACAATAGGAATACAAATACAAAGGAAGAGAATACAAGGAATGGTCGGGGTAAACGGAAGAAACAAATACTTCCACCAGTAGGAATTACTATTCTTCCTAAGCTTCTACTCGACACAAGAAAGGTCGGAAAATCCTTTCTTGTGTCGTCTTGTATTGAAATAATAATAATTTTTTATCCCCTTCGTCTGTTCGTCAAAGATTACTATTCCTTCTTTTTCGGGTTTATCGAAACCTTTTGTTTAGATTTATAAGAAGTAGTGGACAAACGAAAGGGGTTAGGGGGGAGTAATTCATTGAATAAATAGAACTTCTTCAATTATTTAATGAACTTTTCAACTTATAACTTAATAAAAGAAAAATGATTCAAACAAAAAAAACTTTTACCCTCCCGGTTGAAAAGCAGATTAGATTTTGACGCACATCCAAATTCTTATTTATTATCTCATCACAGTTTTTATTTTATCTTTAGATTTTTGAGAGAGTAAGGTTCTATTAGTATAAAAATGATTTGCAGGATGTTTTATCTGTTTTATCTGTATAAATATAAATCCATATAATATAATAATATGGATTATCCAAAAATCGATTGATTCCTTATTTCTTGTTTTTCGTAAGAGTTAATATTTTGGAGAAACGACAGAAACTATGAATTAATCAATAGATTCAAGTCTTCAAAAACATAATAATAATAATAAAAAAGAATAGAGCAGAGCGGTTTGAAACATCAGAGCCAAGGATCTCTGTTTTGTGATTTCTATGAATAAGTTTTTTTTATGGTGACTGTATAACTTTCCAATTTGTATGTTATGGAATAGATCAAAGTCTCACTCTAAGTCTAAGAGTAAGAACTCGGCGGGTCCTTTATAATCGGGGAATAAGGTCTCGCCGAGTTCTTACTTTTTCATGCCTACAATCCGGTTCATCCGATTCCTACATATTACTACATAGATGAGCCTAACCCGGAATATGAACCGTAAAAGAAAATACCTATTGAACCAATCACAGGAATACCAGTTACAGTACCTATCAGCCAAAGAGGAATCCTTCCAGTAGTATCGGCCATTTCCCCCACTTTCCTCCACATTTTATCAAATGGTCATGCTAGAGACAAAAACAGTCATGGATAATTATGAGGATGGTACCCTTCCGAATTGGATAAGAGAATTTCCACTATTCTCCTTTTTTCTCTCAATTGAAGAAATAATTGGAAAATAAAACAGCAAGTACAAAAATGAGTAATAAACCCCAGTATAGACTGGTACGATTCAATTCAACATTTTGTTCATTCGGGTTTGATTGTGTCATAGCTCTATAATTCTTCGAATTAGGTTTATCGTTGGATGAACTGCATTGCTGATATTGACCCCAAAAAAAAAACGGTAGGTACAGCTAGTCCATGAACAGCCAACCATCGTACTGTAAAAA